TCGAACTTTTGATCGATCCGGGCACTTGGGAGCCTATGGATGAAGACATGGTCTCTCTGGATCCCATTGAATTTCATTCGGAGGAGGAGCCTTATAAAAATCGTATCGATTCTTATCAAAGAAAGACAGGATTAACCGAGGCTGTTCAAACAGGCAGAGGGCAACTAAACGGTATTACCGTAGCAATTGGGGTTATGGATTTTCAGTTTATGGGGGGTAGTATGGGATCCGTAGTCGGGGAGAAAATTACCCGTTTGATTGAATACGCTACTAAAGAATTTCTACCTCTTATTATAGTGTGTGCTTCCGGAGGGGCGCGCATGCAAGAAGGAAGTTTGAGCTTGATGCAAATGGCTAAAATATCTTCTGCTTTATATGATTATCAATCAAATAAAAAGTTATTCTATGTACCAATTCTTACATCTCCTACTACCGGTGGGGTGACAGCTAGTTTTGGTATGTTGGGGATATCATTATTGCCGAACCCAATGCCTACATTGCCTTTGCGGGTAAAAGAGTAATTGAACAAACATGGAATAAAACAGTACCCGAGGGTTCACAAGCGGCTGAGTATTTATTCCAGAAGGGCTTATTCGATCTAATCGTACCACGTAATCCTTTAAAAAGTGTTCTGAGTGAGTTATTTCAACTCCACACTTTCTTTCCTTTGAATCAAAATTAGAACATTAAGTTCAATTATTTTGAGCAAACAAGCAATTAGTTTTTTGGAATCCAAGTAAAAATTAGACGAATGGGGTTTTCTTTGTTGACATACGATCTAATTATATAAAGAATAAAAAGTCACAGAAAATCCGCCCCTTTTTCTATATTCCTGATTATTGATCAAGAAGCCTCTATTAACAAGATATAACAAGATAAAAGATCAAATTCTTATTTTCGTGAAATTAGGCAAATCAAAAAATTCTACTCTTCTCGTCATATATAATGAAAATCCATAAAATATAGAATTTTTTATTTTTCTATATCTTACGATAATCCTATTTTTACTAAGAATCCCTGCTGGATGCGATTCTAACAAACCCTTCAATATATTATATTCAAATTCAATATAAATAGAATCGAATTAGAAATATAATCTAATTAATTTTTAAGAAACTTTTTGCTTAGTATTAGTAAATGAAATTCGAAGACAAGAGCAAAAAATGAAGAAAATAATATCTCATCCATATCCTTTCAAATCTTTCATGTAGAAAGATGAAAAACTACATTATATACTCACTTAGATAGATACTTAGATTTATACTTAATAGATATTAAGTAATAATAATAATTCCAATTTCGAATTATCAAATTATAATAAGATATCTTTATATATAATAAGATATCTTTATATTATAAATATAAAATATAAATAATAATAACAGGTACAAATAGTAAATCGAGGTACCCATTCTATGACAACTCTTAACTTTCCCTCTGTTTTGGTGCCTTTAGTAGGCCTAGTATTTCCGGCAATCGCAATGGCTTCTTTATTTCTTCATGTTCAAAAAAACAAGATTGTTTAGAGCCGATGGCACAAAATCTCATCTATTTTTTTTTCAAAACTGACGCTTGTATCATAACACAGATATCCATTTAGCAAAATATGCTATAAGCGGCTTCGGCCGAAAAACTCTTATGTCTCCAGAAAAGGCTATGCTATAGGGGTCAATGGATTCTAGCTATTTTCAAATAGACCCGAATCGACGGATAGCTGAACTGTAAAGTTCGTCTATCTATATCTATTTGGCTATCTTTAGTGAGATCATACGAAGGGTATATTATTAGTTTAGATCTAACGAATTTAATGAATTACTCCTAAAGGATCACATCAAACTAGTGCTAGTTGATGCGAGTTACTTCGGAAACAAAAGGACTAAAGTCAAATTCATTTGGGATATTCTCTCAATTCCAAAAAAATCAACTGGATCAAGTATGAGTTGTCGATCAGAACATATATGGATAGAACCTATAACGGGAGCTCGAAAAATAAGTAATTTCTGCTGGGCTGTTATCCTTTTTTTAGGTTCATTAGGATTCTTGTTGGTTGGAACTTCGAGTTATCTTGGTAGAAATTTGATATCTTTATTTCCGTCTCAGGAAATAGTTTTTTTTCCACAAGGAATTGTGATGTCTTTCTATGGGATCGCGGGTCTTTTTATTAGCTCCTATTTGTGGTGCACAATTTCGTGGAATGTAGGTAGTGGTTATGATCGATTTGATAGAAAAGAGGGAATAGTGTGTATCTTTCGTTGGGGATTTCCTGGAAAAAATCGTCGGGTCTTCCTCCGATTTCTTATAAAAGATATTCAGTCTGTCAGAATAGAAGTTAAAGAAGGTATTTATGCTCGTCGTGTCCTTTATATGGATATCAGAGGCCAGGGAGCCATTCCATTGACTCGTACTGATGAGAATTTTACTCCACGGGAAATGGAACAAAAAGCTGCTGAATTGGCCTATTTCTTGCGTGTACCGATTGAAGTATTTTAAGAAATGAGCC